ATGTTTTGGAGGAATTTTCCTGTAAAGAAATTAAAAATTTCTCACCTATACTCGGTCACCAAAACTTTTAAAATAATAAAATAAACAATGTTCCTCTAAGTCTGAATAAAACTAAAGAATAAAATAACGAATATTTCGTATTTATTGCTTGTGAGAGCGATCTTAAATAGAAAGAATAAAAAAATTTTAGATAGAAAAAAAGGCTAAGAAGTGCACCCGATAGAGGGAGAATTAGAAATAAAAATCTAGTATTTCTAAAAAGGACTCTTTTTAAAATACTTCATTTACCAATAAATATTATAAAAGGGGGAAGCCCACTAAGACCAAGAACTCCAAAACTAATCATTAAATTTTCGCCTGTAAGACAAAATAACATTAAAACCCCAAAACTTACACAATAAATAGAAAAATAAATTCATAAATTTCCAAATACTGCACCAATACATCCTCATCCAGTATGAGCAATAGAAGAGCTACCTAATATAGCTCGAAAAGAAGTTTGATTTAAACCAATAATAGATCCAACTACTGCACTAATTCCTCCAAAAATTAATAAAATTCTATGTATTCAATAGGAATTCTCTACAATATTTATTAAAAGAGCAAAAGGAGGAATTTTTTGTCATCCTAATAAAATAAATATAGGTATTCAATTTAGGCCCACAGTTACTCTAGGTACCCAAAAATGTATTGGGAAGACCCCAAGTTTTATAAACAAACTTAGAACCAAAATAAAATCCGAAACCCAATGGAATCTTGGATCTATAAAAAAAAGGACTCCTCCTAATATTAGAAAGCCCCTTCCCAAAGCCTGAATGCAAAAATATTTTACTACTGATTCTTTACTTAAAGATATAAATCTAGAATCTCTTAATAGTAAAGGAACAGCTCCTAAAAAACTAAGCTCTAAACCTACCCAACAAACTACTCAATTTGAAGAAGAAATTCTTACTAAAGGACCTAAAACTAAAACCACTAAGAATAACAAATTTCCAGAAGACATAAGATAGCAAAGTCCAATAAACTTTATATTCATCAACATCAATGATGCCCGTTCATCCGGCGGCTACCTAATTGGTTTTTAGTAAAAAAAACTTATTATAAAAAAATTAAATTCTTCTTGTTATGGGACATCCTTTTCACTTAGTCGAATATAGCCCTTGACCTTTACTAAATTCTTTTGCTGTTCTCTGTATACCTACTGGAACAGTTTACTACATTAAAACAGGAGATTTCACCTTAATAAGACTTGGAGCTATTATAGTAATCTTTATTTCTTATCTTTGATGACGAGACGTTGTACGTGAATCAACATTTCAAGGACATCATACTTCCTATGTAGTTTCTGGACTAAAAGCAGGTTTTATTCTCTTTATTGTTTCAGAAGTATGTCTTTTTTTCTCGTTTTTTTGAGCTTATTTCCATAGAAGTTTAGCTCCAACCCTAGATCTAGGATCAGTTTGACCCCCAATAGGAATCGCAATTCTATCTCCATTCCAAGTACCTCTCTTAAATACATCAGTCTTACTTCTCTCCGGTGTTAGAGTAACTTGAACTCACCATGGTTTAGAAAAAGGAGACAAAAATAGGGCTCTACAAGGCTTATTTTTAACTTTGGTCCTCGGATTTTATTTTTTGTGACTCCAGTATGGAGAATATAGAGAAACATCTTTTTCTATCGCTGATAGAGTATATGGATCTACTTTTTTTGTTGCTACGGGATTTCATGGTATACATGTAATAGTTGGTGCTGTATTTCTTACTGTTTGTTTTATCCGAATATTTGTATTTCATTTTGATAAAAATCATCATCTCGGGTTTTTAGCTGCTGCCTGATACTGACATTTTGTTGATGTAGTCTGACTATTTCTTTTTGTTAGAATTTATTGATGAGGATCTTTCTAGAATAGCTTAAGTAAAGCACTGATTTTGTAACTCAGAGATAAACACCTTTTTTCTAGATTATTTACACGACTTTAATTCTAGTCTAACTTTAAAATAAATCGGAAAAAACATTAAATAAATTTGATTTTAATACTATAAATAAAGGTATTAAATGAACTAATAAAACAATTTTAGCATATCTTTTTATAGAATATCCCCCTAAAAAATAAGAAGAAAAAGAACCATGTCTTACAGAAGAATATAAATATATATTATACCTGGCTCTAAAAAAGATTATTAAGCCTATAGTTAAAGCAAACCAAAAATTAAGATTTCAAAGTATAGGAACAATTGCTATTTCTCCTATTAAATTTAATGTAGGAGGACAAGCTATATTAATACAGCAAAAAATAAATCAAAACATTCTTAAAACCGGATAAACTTGTAATATCCCTTTTATATAAGGAATATTTCGAGTATGTCTCTTTTTGTAAGTAAAATAAGCTAAACAAAATATAGCTGAGGAAGAAAATCCATGAGCAACTATAGTCACAATAGCTCTAAAAATACCTCAACTAGTATCTATTAAAATCCCAGCTGCTACAATCCTTATATGTCCTACGGAAGAATATGCAACTAAAGATTTAACATCTACCTGTCGTAAACACATTATTGTAGCTAAAAATCCTCCTCACATTCTTAACCTAACCAAAACTAAAGAAGTTATACCTGATTTTAGATTTATACAAAAATTTATCTGTATTATTCCATATCCTCCTAATTTTAACAAAATTCCGGCTAAAATTATTGAACCTGCTAATGGTGCTTCTACATGGGCTTTAGGAAGCCACAAATGTACTCCATATATAGGCAATTTTACTAAAAAAGCCCCATAAATAACCAACCCAATTATTCCTCCTAAAATAGGACTCCTCAAATGCAACATATATGTATCCATTGTTCTTATATAAGAACAATGTCACAAAATTATAAGTAATAAAGGTAAAGAAGCCCCTACTGTGTACAACATTATATAAGTTCCAGCCTGTAACCGTTCTGGTTGATATCCTCACCCAATAATTAAAATTAAAGTAGGAATTAATGAAGCCTCAAAAAAAATATAAAATAGAACTAAATTTGAAGTTGAAAAAGCAAAAATTAATACACCACACAAACAAGATAAACATAACATATATATGTTAGAAAATTTTTCTTCTGGAGTAGCAATTAAAGAAAGTAAACAAAGTAAACAAGACAAAAAAACTAAAATCCTAGAAATTCTTGAAGATAAAAAAAAAGTATCTATAGACAAAATAAATCTCTGATTTATTAACACTAATCCCACAAAAGTTGACAACGTTAATCTAAATATTACTGTTATTCAGTTAATAAAAACAAAAGATACTACAATAATAAAAATAAGTTCAATCACATGAAGATGGAGAACAATTTTCCCCGAACTCAAGTTAGCAGCCTAAATTTCAAATCTTCAAACTATTTTTGTTTTGGTAAGAGTTTTGAAAGCTCTTTTAGAGAAAAAATTTCTCAACAAAAATAAAAATTACGTAAATTTATTCTATATCCGTAATAATGCTTATTTTAACTACTACATTTGCTATTACCTTGTGTTTAATCTTACTTCTAGTCTACTATATAACAAATTATCTTACTTATTCTAATTCTAGAGAAAAACAAACCCCCTTCGAATGTGGCTTTGATCCATTAAGCAAAATGCGATCACCATTTTCCACTCGTTTTTTCTTATTAGTAGTTCTTTTTCTAATTTTTGATGTGGAAATTGCTCTTCTATTTCCTGTTCTAAGTATATTTAGAGTGAAAGTTTCCTTTTTAATATCAATAGCTTTATTTATTTTTTTAATTGTTCTTCTATTCGGGATATTTCATGAATGAAATGAAGGAGCTTTAGATTGATTTAGAAATTAAAACAGGTAAGCTAAGTTATAAGCTTTTGGGCTCATAACCCAACAATGGTTTTACTCCCCTGTTTAAAAACTTTGTATTGATTATAAGTTAGCTCAGGCAAGACTTCTAGCATGGTAATAATAGTATTTAAGAAACTATAACCAGGAGAAAACTTTTTTAACCCAGCAAGAAACATTAAACTATATTAGAAATAATAATTTAATTTAGCCTAAATAAGTTGGACTAATATAGGTGCCAGCAGTCGCGGTCATACCTAACAGCTTAGTTAACTCTTCTAGGCTAGCTTAAGAAAATAATTTTTATAAGTAGGTGAAATTATTATAAGAATAAATTTTAATTTTCTAATTTTTGGCTTAAGCTCTGAAGATAAACTAGGATTAGATACCCTACTATATAGAGTATAAATTATCGAGCCTAAGCACTAAGACTTTAACAGTTAAAACTTAAACTACATGGCGGCAGTTGGAAATTTCAGGGGAACTTGCCAAGTAAATGATAATCCCCAAAAAATTCTACTTTTATTCAAAGTTTGTATATCGCCGTCTTCAGCATTCATTTATGATGAATCCAAAATGTTAAGAACAAAAAGACAGGTAAAGATGCAACTTATATAGAAGTTTAGGTGAGTTACAATATTAAATTTATTTGAAATTGTTTTGAAACAAAACAAAGAAACTGGACTTGAAAGTAATATATAAAAAAAATATTTACTGAATTTTTCATCTAACTGTGTACAAATCGCCCGTCGCTTTCGTTGAAAAATGAAATAAGTCGTAACACAGTAGGTGTACCGGAAGGTGTATCTGTCTTTTTGGTGGAATCATCACATCACTTTTTCAAGGTGAAGTTGAATTTTATTAATTCTTAAGATAAGCCTAATATACAAATTTGGTATTTTATTTGCTTGAAAGCGAAAATATTTGCACTAAGTTTCGGCCTTAGCTTTGAGATTTTATTCTCTCAAGTAAATGTTTTCTGATTTATTTTCTTCCCTAGATTGTATACAAGCAGGTAAGTTATCTTTTTTAATATGAACCATACCAATTCTTATATCCTCATTATTTATAATTTCAAGTACCTGAGGACAAAATTTTGGAAAAATGATTTTAGGGTTTATTTCTACTATTAGCGAAACTCGACAAAAATCGTTAATGGGATTTCCCTTAATACTTTTTTCGGTGTTTTTGTTTCTTGTTTTCATGAATTTTTTAGGATTAATCCCATTTGTATATGGACCAACTAGGAATATTTGAGTTTCAGCTTCTTTAGCTTTGATTTTCTGAAGTCTTTTAATTTTTTCAGGATGAGTAAGTTTTCCTAAAGAATCCGCAGCTCATTTTGCTCCTTCGGGGGCACCAAGAGGTTTTGTTCCATTTTTAGTTCTTATTGAAACAGCTAGAATCTTAATTCGGCCTCTTACCTTAACTATTCGGATTATTGCTAACATTAGAGCGGGGCACATTATTATAGGGTTGATTGCAGCTTCTTTAGCTGCTGCCAATATCTATACTTTTATTCCTGTAATAACAATTCATGTGGGCTACAATATATTTGAGGTATTTGTCTGTTCAATTCAAGCATATGTGTTTTCACTTCTCGTAAAATTATATGGTGAAGAGCATCCGTCTTAATATAATATAAAAAACTAAGGATGAAGCTAACGCATTTAACTGTTGATTAAAATATTGCATACAAGATAGTATGCCTTCCTTGATGCCTCAATTAAGACCAATATTAGGATTTCTAATATTTATTTTTGTTTTAACTTTTTACCTTATTTTGCTTTGTGGATTAAGAAAAAAGAATCCATTTATTCTGTCTACAAAAATAAGTAAAAGAAATAAAATCTCAGCTTCTTTTTTTCAATAAATTTAATGTAATAACCTATTGTGAAATGGCAGAACTAATGCATAAACTTTAAGCGTTTATTATGGCTTTTTAGTCTTTCTCAACAAAAAAATATTAAAAATCTACTAAGTGTAAATAAGTCACAGGAGATTTTGATTTTCCAAGAGGGATCAACCCAGTAGATTATTGTTGGGCTTCCCCCTTTTAGGAGGGGCAGGCTGTAGTTTTAACAAAATAATAAGGTGCAAATTTATCGATGAGAAGATTATCTCCAGTCTGGAGAGACAGGTGATTGGTTTACCGGAGACACACAACATGTGGGATAATTTGGACAAAATGTATAAAGCTAAAACATTAAAGTTTTTAACTAAAACATTTTTTGTGTCCTTACGCGCCATTTTTCAAGTAATGGTACTAGATTCGATGTAATATTTGAGATAACTTTTTTTCGGCTAAAATTTTCTTGGCTAAATATACTTAAGGTGATTGAAAATTTACAGGATTTCCAAAAATTCTGTAAAAATTTAGTTCTTTTACTTGAAAAATAAGAGGTGTGCACAAACGACCATTTTACGGACTATTTTTCAAGTAAAAAGACTGGGTAAAAACAATCTTATAGATTATCTAAGGTTCCACAGACCAAAATTTTTAATTAAACTAGTCTTTACCTTTTTAATTTTACAGAAAATTCTTTAGTCTATGTTACCTAGTCTTTTTGCTTGGAAGGCAAATGTACCAAAAATACTTACTAAAGAAATTATTAGAATTCTAAATTACAAAAATCTTCTAGGCCCACAGCTTCTACCACAATAGGTATAAAAGAATGGTTAGCTCCACAAATTTCTGAACATTGTCCATAATAAACTCCTGGCTTTTCTACAAACATTCTTATTCTATTTAAACGTCCCGGTACAGCATCTATTTTTACTCCTATAGAAGGTAAAGTTCAAGCATGAAGAACATCAGCCGATGTTGCAATTACTGTAGTTTCCATTCCAAAAGGGATCACGGCTCGATTATCAACTTCCAATAATCGATAATCACCCTCATTTAGATCATTTTCTGGTACTATGTAAGAATCAAATCTTCCATTGTTTGATAAAGGAATTTCGTACCTTCAATATCACTGATGGCCTGTAGCCTTTAAAATAATTCCTCTATTTCTCTGCTCATCCAATAAGTATAACAACCGGAGAGAAGGAAGTGCTAATCAAATTAACAAAATAGCAGGAACAATAGTTCAAATTGTTTCTAATCGTTGAGCTTCTAACACTGTCCGAGAAGTAAAACTATTTAAAACCAGTTTTACGCCTAAAATTGCAACAAATGTAAAAATTCCTAGTAGAAGCACCATCGCATGGTCATGAAACAAAAATATTTCTCTTTGTATAGGAGAAGCAGCATCTATTAAGTTAAATTGTCCTCAAAATCTCACTTAAACAAAAGAAATATTCTATACTTACAGCTTCAATGTAACGCTTTAAATTTAAGCTATTTGTTTAATTTAACTACAATTTTCTATTGTATCTAAAGCTTGACAAGCTCTTATTTTATTTTTAAACCAAGTTAAAAATTTAGAATTTTTTTTCAAACTGCAGGAATCCTCACTAATATAGGAAAACATAAAAAATAAAGAACACTAATAGGAACTGATAATGTTGCATAAGGCTCCTCAATTGGACAAGCCCCTAACCAACTTAAAATTACAAAAAGAACTACTAATCTTCAAAATACTACCTGATATGGGGGAGTAAAAGAAGCAGGTGAAAGTCTACCATAAGAAGCTCCTAGTGGTAAAAAATATAAAATTAATACAGAAGCTACAAATGCTACTACTCCTCCTAGTTTATTAGGAACTGCTCGTAAAATAGTATATGCAAACAAAAAATATCATTCCGGTTGAATATGTACTGGAGTCACTATAGAACTAGCATGATTAAAATTTTCTGGATCACCTAAAATGGTAGGAAAAAAAAATCCGAGGACCACTAATATTATTAATAAAATTACAAAACCCACAATATCTTTTCAAATAAAATAAGGATGAAAAGGAATTTTTCTAACATGATTTAATTCTCCAAGAGGATTAGTTGAACCTTTTTCATGTAAAAATAAAACATGTAGGGCTCTAAGTGCCCTAATTAGAAAAGGTAAAATAAAATGTAAAGAATAAAATCGATTTAAAGTAGATTGCCCAACAGAAAACCCTCCCCAAACTCATTCAACAATATATCCACCTAAATAAGGAATAGCAGAGAGTAAATTGGTAATTACAGTAGCTCCTCAAAAAGATATTTGGCCTCATGGTAATACATAACCTAAAAAAGCGGTTCCCATTCTTACAAGAAAAATAGTTACTCCTACTATTCAAGTATATGGCTGGGAAACATAACTTTGATAATATAATCCCCGGCCAATATGTAAATATAAAAAAACAAAAAATAAAGAAGCACCATTAGCGTGGATATTCCGGAAAAATCATCCGGCCGGGACATCTCGCATAATATGAATAACTGAAGCAAAAGTATTAAGTATATCAGCTGTATAATGTATAGATAAAAAAAGTCCAGTTAAAATTTGTAATCCTAATAGTAAACCTAAAATAGATCCTCCATTTCATCAAATAGAAAATCTTATTGGTCTTGGTAATCCTAAAAGTTGCTCAATTGGGTTAGCTTGGCGAAGTTTATGCATAAAAATTTAAAGACCTTATAGACATTACATAATCATTTCCTCGAAGTCGGAGAAGTCTTACAAGTAATCCTAGTCCTAATGCCGCTTCACAAGCTGCAAAGGTTAATAATACTAAAAATAAATGAAAATTTACTCCATATATTAAAACAAAAGAAAATAAAAATATTAATAATCTAAGTATTAAAGCTTCTAAACTAATAAGTATAATAAGAATATGTATATTTAATTTAGCAAAAGCAAAAAAAGAAGTTCTAATTCCCAACCAAGAAATTTTTATTAAAAACACCGAAACTAGAATACTCATTTTCGGCTTTGAAGGCCAATGGTTTTATTTTTAACCTATAATTCCCGCAAGGGACAATTAAGTCATAAATAAATTTACAGTTTACTGCCTATAATTTCAGCCACCAAAATTAAAAATTAATTCTTAAAGAAATTAAACAAAGTGCACATAAAGAAAATGGTAAAAAAGATTTCCAACACAACATCATTAATAAATCATATCGGAACCGAGGATAAGCTCCCCGTACTAATAAAAATAAAATAGATACAACTACTACTTCCATAGAAAGGCTTAAAGGAGGTAAAAAAGACTGAGAAAAAAATCATACTCTTGTAGCCACAGATATAAACAAAATCCTTGCATATTCAGCTAAAAAAAGTATAGCAAATAGACCTCCTCCGAATTCAACATTAAATCCAGATACTAACTCCGATTCTCCTTCTGCAAAATCAAATGGTGCTCGATTAGTTTCAGCAACCGTTCTGGTAAACCATACCATAGATATAGGAATAAGAAGAAATATTACGGGGAAACCTAATTTACAAGCCTGTTCTCAAGAACAGCTAGATAATATAAAAGCCCTAAAAAGTAAAAGGAGTAACATAGTTACTTCATAAGAAATAGTTTGAGCTGCTGCCCGAAGAGCCCCTAAAAAAGCATACTTTGAGTTTGAAGCCCAGCCTGCCAATATTGTTCCATACACATTTAGAGAGGTAATACAAAAAAATAGCAAAAGACCTCAAGCTACAAATTTGTTAGAAAATGATCTAGGATAAACATGTCATACAGATAATCCTAAAACTAAACTTAAAGTTGGTGCAAATAAAAATATATATTGGTTCCTTCCATAAGGTATAACTTTTTCCTTTATAAATAACTTCACTGCATCGGCCAAAGGTTGAATAATTCCTCAAATTCTTACTTTATTAGGACCTTTACGCATCTGAACATAACCTAAAACTTTCCGTTCCAGTAGAGTAAAAAATGCTACTGCTAATAGAACACATAAACAAGTTAAAATTCTACTTACTAAAAAAAGCACCAACTAATAAAATAAAAATAATAAAAAAAGATGAAAGTACCAAGCGAGAATTAGGCCATATTCTTTCCTGAGTTAGTTTTGATCCTCACCAGGTAGGATAATTTTGTAAACTAAAATAAGGTTCAACCCAACCATTATCCAAAAACTTTAGTTTATTCATAAAAATTCTAAAAGGTTTAGTAGTCCCATAGACTATCGGAGTAAGAAAAAATAAAGTTGATAATAAAAATCTATTTTTGGGTATTCCAGCTCCCAAAACTCCTAATAAAATTCCAAATAAAGTAATCACATTAATTAACATAGCTTCTAGCCTTGGTAAAAATGCCAACTCAAGATTAGAAATCTCCAGTCTTAAAACTAATTTTCCTCCTATAATTGCTCCTAATCCTAAAACTAACACCGGTAAAGAAACATAAATATTAGAGCAACTGGACAGTAACGGAATTCCAGTTTTATTTCAAGAAATAGATTTTAACGTACGAGAAACATATCTTGCCGTTATTATAGTTGCAATTATTATAATAAAAATTCTAAACAAATTAATAGGACTTATAAATATTTTTTCTAAAATTATGTGTTTAGAATAAAAAGCTCTTATAAATGGTGCTCCCACTAAACACAATCTTCTAATATTAAATATTACACAAGTTAAAGGTATTAAAACCCCAACGCCTCCTATTATACGAATATCCTGGACTCCAAAAGTTACTATTAAAATATGACCGGCAGCTAAAAATAATAGTGCCTTAAAAAGAGCATGTGTATATAAATGAAATAATCCTAATGAAGGAAAATTTATTCCCAATCTGAAAATTATTACACCTAATTGACTTAAAGTAGACAAAGCAATAATTTTCTTAATATCATTTTCATATGTAGCTGCTCATCCTCCTAAAAGACAAGTTACAGAACCACATAATAATAACATTCTACAAATCCTTTGATCCAGAGGTAATGAATATCTAAGACGAATAATTAAAAAAATACCAGCAGTTACTAAAGTTGATGAATGAACTAATGCTCTAACTGGTGTTGGGGCAGCTATAGCTGCAGGAAGCCAAGACCTAAAAGGAAACTGGGCTCTCTTAGTTAATGCTGCAATACAAAACATTAAAATTACCCCAGAGGAATAAAACATTCTTTCTCTTATAGTCAAAAAACTATACTGACCTTGAGTTATAAATAAAAATATTCTTAATACAATAATTACATCCCCTAAACGATTAATTATTAAAGTTTGAAATCCTGCTAACTGAGAATCTTTTCTTTCGTAATAAATAATTAAAGCAAAAGAAGTAATTCCCAACCCATCTCAACCTATTAAAAGAAAAAAAATAGAACCTGAAAAAATTAAAAGATTTATGGAAATTACAAAAGATAATAAAATTCAAATAAATCGACCAGAAAAAGGATCTTCTTCCATATACTTTTGTGAAAATATAAAAACCCTTCCAGAAATTAATGTAACAACTATTCTAAATCTTACCCTAATTTTATCAAAAACAAATATGAAAGAAAAGTTAGAACTTGACAAATCAAATAAATCTACTTCTAAAATTACCGTTTTATTTAATTTTAACAAAATATAAGCTATCACTAATATATAAAATGAATACCTAGATAATAATAGAGAAAATTTTAAACTTTTAATTCTTTTCATCATTAACAGTAAAGCAGCCGGCTCCTGAAAATCGAACAACCACGAGTAATATAGCCAAAAGTAAAATCCCCAAAAATAAAAAAATAGAAAGATTTGTTCTCTCTATTAATTTTTCTCCTCTTATCCAAGTCCTATGTCCTAAAAATCCAAAGATAAATGGACTTTCTCTTTTTAAAGATAGAAAGCAAGAACCAATTAAAATACAAAACATTCTAACTAATCTTAATTTAAATGGATAATTTCTTCTTACTAAACAAATATAAATAAATATAACCAATAAACCTCCAACGTATACCAAAAATAATACATAAGAAAATCAAAATCTTGAAAATAAAGAAATCATTCTCACTATGGTTAAACTAATAGCAATAACTATTCCAGCTATTCTAATAGGATTTTTAAATAAAGGAAAACAAAGAATTAAAGAAACACAAAATCAAGAAATAAATATCAATTCAAAAATAGTAATTTTAACTACCCTCTAACTCCCAAAGTTAGTATTCTGCAAAACTCTTTTTGATGAATAAATTGGTTCTAAGACATTAGTCTTCTTTCTAGTTGCAAACCAGATCTTCTAAAATAAAGTATAGAACCGACTAATATATTAATATTATATATTGATCCTAAATCAATCGCATGTCTTCTGCCAAGCCAATTTTATGTATTTAAAATATACTAAGAATTGGTCCTTTCGTACTAAATTCTTAAAATAAAAGGATAGAATCTGACCTGGCTTACGCCGGTCTGAACTCAGATCATGTAGGAAATTATAGTTCGAACAGAACTTATCTAATAAGCGGCTAGCCTACTAGTTTCCTAGTCCAACATCGAGGTCACAAACTAATTTATAAAATTTTGCTGTTATCCCTAAGGTAGCTTATTCAAATTTATAAACATCGGTAAATTAAATTTAAGGAAATTTTAATGTTCCTATGTTGCCCCAACAAAACTGACTTGAAAAAATTTCAACTTTAGTAAAGCTCTAAGGGTCTTCTCGTCCTTTTTCCTAAAACAGGCTTTTTCACCTGTATAGTAATTTCAATAAATTAGTTTAGAGACAGCTAAACTCCGTGATTCCATTCATACATGGCCTCATTTAAAGACCAATTTATTGCGCTACCTTAGCACGGTCAAGGTACCGCGGCCATTCATAGAATAAACATTGGGCAGGTTTGATCTTAGATGAATTATCCTAAGACTATGTTTTTGTTAAACAGTCGAAGCTTATATTTGCCGAATTCCTTTTAACTAATTGTTTTCAATAATTGTAAAATAATATTTATCACAATATATAATTATTTTATATACTACTTATTTATACATAATTAATTCTAAATTAAAATATTTACAAAAACTCTCTAAAAATTAGATAAAATAAAAAATTAATAATTAGTTAATTAATTTAAATTTGATAGGATTAACTCTAAAAACATATCTTTTAATTAAAATTCTATTTACATAAAATCTCACCACTTTATGTATAAATTTAACAGCACTAAATGCTTTTCAAGAGTTACCAGATATCTTAAGAATTGAAAGTTTTTCGCTCCTAATTATTAGTCTTTTAGCCATATTTCAACATAACTATTACTCTATTCTAAAAAATGCTAATAATTAAATCTTCTTATTTCGGGAACTATAATAAAATATATTTTTTGTATAACCATTATACAAAAGGTAAAATATATTAGCTTACTAATTTTTTTTTATTCCAACAATGTAATATAATATTAAAATAATAAATTTGAAAACTTCTAATTAATATAAAGGTGCCTGATTATCTGGGTTTTTTCAATGTAACTGAAATGTAAAATAAATTATACTTCACCTTTATATATAAATTATACTAAATAACAGCAACAGAACTTTCTATATTACTATGAAAATCTAATGGAAGAATCTCCTCTCATTCTCGAGAAAGACTAGGAGCTTTTGTAAATAACACTCCTCGCTGAGTAACTAAAGCTTCCCATAAAATAAAAATAAATATTAAAATAGCAAAAATAGAAAAAAGAGAACCAAATGAAGACACTTGATTTCATTTAAAATAAGCATCAGGATAATCAGAATAACGACGAGGTATTCCAGCTAAACCCAAAAAATGTTGAGGGAAAAAAGTTAAATTAACGGCACAAAATATTACCAAAAAATGAGCTTTTGCTCAACGCTCATGTAAAGTAAGTCCAGTTATTAGAGGAAACCAGTAAACAAATCCTCCAAAAATAGCAAAAACAGCTCCCATTGATAAGACATAATGAAAATGAGCCACCACATAGTAAGTATCATGAAGAACAATATCTAAAGAAGAATTTGAAAGAACAATACCAGTTAATCCTCCTAAAGTAAACAAAAAAATAAATCCTAATACTCAATATATAGAAGCATTAAAAGGACCACGACTTCCATATAAAGTTATTAGTCATCTAAAAATCTTAATTCCTGTTGGTACAGCAATTACCATTGTAGCAGCAGTAAAATAAGCTCGAGTGTCTACATCTATTCCGACTGTAAACATATGATGAGCTCAAACAATAAAACCTAAAATTCCAATAGAAATTATTGCATAAATTATTCCTAAAGTACCAAAAGCCGGTTTTAAAGTAAAATTTCTTAAAATATGAGAAATTATACCAAAACCAGGAAGAATTAAAATGTATACTTCTGGATGCCCAAAAAACCAAAATAAGTGTTGGTATAAAATAGGATCCCCACCTCCTGAGGGATCAAAAAAACTAGTATTAAAATTTCGATCAGTAAGAAGCATAGTAATAGCCCCAGCCAATACAGGAAGAGACAATAATAACAAAAAAGCAGTTACCAATACTGATCAAACAAATAATCTAATACGTTCTATTCTCATAGCTGGGGAACGTATATTAAAAATAGTCGTAATAAAATTAATTGCCCCTAAAATAGAAGAAGCCCCTGCAAGATGAAGCGAAAAAATAACAAGATCTACTGAAACCCCTCCATGAGCTACAGGTCCTGACAAAGGAGGATAAACAGTTCATCCAGTACCAGCCCCTCCTTCTATAAGAGTAGAACATAATAAAAGAATAAAAGATGGAGGTAATAATCAAAATCTTATATTATTTATTCGAGGAAAACTTATATCAGGAGCCCCGATAAGCAATGGTACTATCCAATTTCCAAAACCTCCAATTATTAAAGGTATTACTATAAAAAAAATCATTACAAATGCATGAGCGGTCACAATTACATTATAAAAATGATCATCTCCTAAAAATGCACCAGCTGTTCCTAATTCAAATCGAATTAGTAAACTAAGTCCTGTTCCAAGTAAACCACATCACATTCCAAAAATAATGTATAATGTACCAATATCTTTATGATTAGTTGAAAAAAGTCAACGCAT